CCAAAACGGAATTTCCTAAAAATTGGTTAATCGAAGGTTTTCAGATAAAAATCCTATATCCTTTTCATTTGAAACCTTGGCACAGATCTAAGCTACGACTCTCTGATAGAGATCGAAAGCAACAAGATGATTTTGATTCTTGTTTTTTAACAGTTTTGGGAATGGAAACGGAATATCCTTTTGGTCCTCCGCGAAAAACACCTTCCTTTTTTGAACCCATTTTTAAAGATATAGACTATAAAGTCGAAATCAGAAAATTCAATTTTAGAATTCGAAGAGCTTTAAAAAAAATAAAAAAAAAAGAAGCAAAAGTCTTTTTCTTTGTAAAACAAATACTAAAAGAACTTTTAAAAGGAAAGAAAATTCCATTATTTATAACGAGAGAAATATATGAATCAAATGAAACTGAAAGAGAAAAGGATTCTATAATCAGCAATAAGATAATTCATGAATCACTTAGTCAAAATCGACCTAAAGGTTTGACAAATTATTCACAGACAGAAGAAGAAATGAAACATAGAATTGATAGAAGAAACACAATCAGAAATCAAATAGAAATAATGAAAAAAAATAAAAAAACAGTAAGGCTGAAAAAAAAAATAAATAAAAAGAATAATGGAGAAGCACTCCCAAAAATTTGGAAAATATTAAAAAGAAATAATATTGAATTAATAGTTAAAATTTTCATTGAAAAAATATACATAGATATCTTTCTATGTATCATTAATATGCGCAGAATCGCTCTACAACTTTTTATGGAATCAACAAAAAAAATTATTGAGAAATACATTGACAATAACGAAACAAATAAAGAAAAGATTAATAAAACAAAACAAAATCAAATTGACTTTATTTCGACTAGGACTATAAAAAAGGCTTTTGATAATCTTAGAAATAGTAAGCGGAAGTCAAATATTTTTTTTGAGTTATCTTACTTGTCACAAAAATATGTATTTTTAAAATTATCACAAACCCAGGTTATTAACTTCAATAAGTTAAGATCTATTCTTCAGTACAATGGACCGTCTTTTTTTCTTAAGAATGAAATAAAGGATTTTTTTGGAAGACAAGGAATCTTTGATTACGAAGTAAGACATAAGAAACTTCCAAATTCTGGAATGAATCCATGGAAAAACTGGTTAAGAGGTCATTATCAATACGATTTATCTCAGATTACATGGTCTAGATTAGTCCCACAAAAATGGCGAAATGGAAAAAATCAATGCCAGCCGTCTCAAAATAAGGATCTAAATAAATGGTATTCCTATGAAAAAGACCAATTATTTGATTACAAAAAAAAACAAAATTTGAAAGTCTATTTATTATCAAATAAAGAAGAGAATTTTCAAAAAAACTATAGATATGATCGTTTATCATATAAATATATTCATTCTGAAACTAATAAGAAGTCCTATATTTATAGATCATCATTAGAACCAAATAAGAAGCAAGAAAATTCCACCAGAAATAAAGAAAAAACTGTTAACATACTCAAAAATATTCCTATCAAGAATTATCTAGGAAAAAGTGATATTATATATATGGAAAAAAATACAGATAGAAAATATTTGGCTTGGAAATTGAATACAAATATTCAGGTTGAATCTAATAAGGACCAAATCCAAATAAGGGATAAAATTCCGAATAATGGTCTTTTTTATCTTCCGATTGATTCAAATTCCGAAATCAATTACAAAAGGGTCTTTTTTGATTGGATGGGAATGTCTTTTGATTGGATGGGAATGAATGAAAAATTCTTAATCTTAAATCGCCCCATATCAAATCCGAAATTTTTTTTATTTCCAGAGTTTTTGATACTTTATCATAAATATAAAGAGAAACCTTGGTTTATTCCAAGCAACTTACTTCTTTTTAATTTGAATATCAATCCAAATTTTAGTGAAAATCAAAATATCAAGGGAAAGCACGAAGAGGATGAGGATTTTTTCAATTTTAGTCCATCCAATTCAAAACAATATTTTGAATTAAAGAATCAAAACAATATTGAAGAATCCCTTTTAGAATCGATCGAAAAACTACAAATATTACTCAAAGGAGATTTTCCTTTGCAATTAAGATGGACTGGACGTTTGAATCAATTGAATCAAAAAATGATGAATAATATCCAGATATATGGTCTCCTGGTTAGCCTAATAAATGTAAGAAAAATTTCTATATCCTATATTCAAAGGAAAGAAATGAATTTGGATATAATGAGGAGACGTTTAAATCTTACACAATTAACAAAAAAGGGAATATTAATTATGGAACCCGCCCGTCTATCTGTAAAAAATGACGGACAGTTTTTTATGTATCAAATCATAGGTATTTCGTTGGTTCATAAAAGTAAGCACCAAAGTAATCAAAGATACCGAAACCCCCAAAATGTTGCTAAGAATCATTTTGATGAATCCATTCCAAGACATAAAACTCTAAATAGAGACAAAAAGAATTCTGATTTGCTTGTTCCTGAAAAAATTTTATCGTCTAGACGTCGTAGAGAATTGAGAATTCTAATTTCCTTCAATTTAAAGAATCAAAATAATGTGCATAGAAAGAAATTCTTTTGCAAGGAGAACAAGATAAAAAACTGGAGTCAATTTTTGGATGAAAGTGAAAATTTTGACAGAAAAAAAAATGAATTAATAAAATTAAAGTTCTTTTTTTGGCCTAATTATCGATTAGAGGATTTAGCTTGTATGAATCGCTATTGGTTTGACACCAATAATGGGAGCCGCTTTAGTATGTTAAGGATATATATGTATCCCTAATTTCAATTTTTGAGTTTCCTATATCTTCTATTGTTCTATCAATCATATTTTTCATTTTTTCTGCTGTCCGTGATCTGTAATATCCATGTTATATGCAAGTAACCCGATGCACACATGTACTGTCTTACATCCCAGTTTAGGATAAAAAATAAGGAAATGGCGTATCAATTAAAGCTATAAATTAATCAGCAGAATCTTTGTACTAAACTATTTGCTATCGTCTTTTTGTATCACTATCCAAATGAACTCAAAAATCGGATTAATTAATGTTAATTGATAAAATGAATATAAATAAACTATGATTATTGTGTATACTACATTAAAATTTCTGACATTATTATTACTGATCAATAAAATCAATATCTGTAAAAAGGGGGGTGTCAAATTCTTTTATGGTAAAAAATTCATTTATTTCCATTATTTTGAAAGAACAAGAAGAAAACAAAGAAAACAGAGGATCTGTTGAATTTCAAGTAGTAAGTTTCACCAATAAGATACGGAGACTTACTTCACATTTGGAATTGCACAAAAAAGACTATTTATCTCAGAGAGGTCTGCGGAAAATTCTGGGAAAACGTCAACGGTTGCTGGCTTATTTGTCAAAAAAAAATAGAGTGCGTTATAAAGAATTAATAGGGCAGTTGGATATTCGAGAAAGAAAAACTCGTTAATTTGAAGAGTTGGTTTGAATGATTCGCTTAAAGTTTGATGAACTTCTTTTCGCTTTCAGCAATTCATGCAAGAATGAATCGGGAAAAACCTATGACTGTACCATCTACAAGAAAAGACCTCATGATAGTCAATATGGGACCTCACCACCCATCAATGCATGGTGTTCTTCGACTCATTGTTACTCTAGATGGTGAAGATGTTATTGACTGTGAACCAATATTGGGTTATTTACACAGAGGTATGGAAAAAATTGCGGAAAATCGAACAATTATACAATATTTGCCTTATGTAACACGTTGGGATTATTTAGCTACTATGTTCACAGAAGCAATAACTGTAAATGCGCCAGAGCAATTAGGCAATATTCAAGTCCCTAAAAGGGCCAGTTATATCAGAGTCATTATGTTGGAGTTAAGTCGTATAGCTTCGCATTTGTTATGGCTTGGCCCTTTTATGGCAGATATTGGGGCGCAGACTCCTTTCTTCTATATTTTTCGAGAAAGAGAATTAATATATGACCTATTCGAAGCTGCCACCGGTATGCGGATGATGCACAATTTTTTTCGTATTGGTGGAGTCGCTGCTGATTTACCTCATGGCTGGATAGATAAATGTTTGGATTTTTGCGATTATTTTTTAACAGGAATTGCTGAATATCAAAAGCTTATTACACGGAATCCCATTTTTTTAGAACGAGTTGAAGGAGTAGGCATTATTGGTGGAGAGGAAGCAATAAATTGGGGTTTGTCGGGACCAATGCTACGAGCTTCCGGAATAGAATGGGATCTTCGTAAAGTTGATCATTATGAGTGTTACGATGAATTTGATTGGGAAGTCCAATGGCAAAAAGAGGGGGATTCGTTAGCTCGTTATTTAGTACGAATCAGCGAAATGACAGAATCCATAAAAATTATTCAACAGGCCCTAGAAGGAATTCCGGGAGGGCCCTATGAAAATTTAGAAATCCGCCGCTTTGATAGAGCAAAAGATACTGTATGGAATGAGTTTGACTATCGATTCATTAGTAAAAAACCTTCTCCGACTTTTGAATTGTCGAAGCAAGAACTTTATGCGAGAGTCGAAGCACCAAAGGGAGAATTGGGAATTTTTTTGATAGGAGATAGGGGTGTTTTTCCTTGGCGATATAAAATTAGGCCGCCGGGATTTATTAATTTGCAAATTCTTCCTCAGTTAGTTAAAAGAATGAAATTGGCTGATATTATGACGATACTAGGTAGTATAGATATCATTATGGGAGAAGTTGATCGTTAAAATGATAATTGATACAACAGAAGTACAAGCTATCAATTCTTTTTCTAGATTGGAATCCTTAAAAGAGGTCTATGGGATCATATGGGTGCTTATCCCTATTTTTACTCCTGTATTAGGAATTACAATAGGTGTACTAGTCATTGTTTGGTTAGAAAGAGAAATATCCGCGGGTATACAACAACGTATCGGTCCTGAATACGCAGGACCTTTGGGAATTCTTCAAGCTCTAGCAGATGGTACCAAATTACTTTTCAAAGAGAATCTTCTTCCATCTAGAGGAGATAC